ATTGAGTATTGTAGAATATTTCATATTCATTCATATTCTTAGTACATAAAACATAAAGTTGTATTGTATACAGAAAGAAGCTTTCTCTTATATAGAGAAATTGACAATAGATATCTATTCTATATTTAAATATATATTAGACGTACATCAAAATGAAATAGCACTCGAATTTTCGATTTTTTCTCTACACCCATTTGTATGCATTTTGATCAACCCAAAAGAATTGCAAGCCCAACTGCTTGAATTCCTGATTTTTTCTATCTCTTCTTATGCTTATGGATATGGATCCGGGGGCCCTTCGAAAGAATTAATGTAGGAAGAATCGTACGGGCATAATATACCATAATATACCATATAAATACCATATAATATATTCTATAAATAGAATAATATTAGATAATATCTAATACTAAATTAAATAGAATAATAAAAGAAAAATATTTAATAGAGGATTAAATAGAAGAATCTAATACTACTAATATATCTCAGAAATAATACTAATAAAGAATATAGAAAGAATATATAGATAAACTAAAGCAAGTCAAGTTTTTTTTTAAGCTTTCGCAAAACGATCACAATTGATACAAGTAGATTTTTCAGTAAAGTACTAAATTAGTAATATTCCTAGCTCTAAAGCCCACTCCTTCCCCATACTACAAGTGAAAGAGAAAATGTAAACACTACCATTAAAGCAGCCCAAGCGAGACTTACTATATCCATGTGAATGATGTCCCCTATTGAAGGAATTATTCCATTATTGATTCATAATCATAGTGGAATGAATGGTGCAGAGTCAAAATAGGATTCTTACTTACGGCTCTTTATGAAACAATTTCATAAATCCACTCATAAAAATTTCCTAGATTTCTTATTCAATAGAATTCTATTGAAATAGAAAAAATTGAAAAAAAAAAAAGAAAATAGAATAAGAAAAAAACAAATAAAATATACAAAAAATATACAAATAGAAAGAAAAATAGAATGAAAGAAAATATAAGATATAAGAAAAAAAAAGAAGAGCCGTTCAACCATTCTGATTCAATTTATGAGCAGCACTCAGAGCCTCTAGTGAGTCTGGATACAAATCAGTTCTTTCCACAATTATTAAATGAATTTACCATCAGCCTATCCAATCTAATCTCATCGCAGACAGAGTTAGTAGACACTACCCTCAATATTTCAATATTAAGGAAGTTATAGTGTAAAATAATTAGGGAGTCTTTATAGTCTTTTTTAGAATCCTTTCTTACCAAAATGGAGTGTCTCTTAGGAACCTTTGTATACCAAGATTTCCGACTTCTGACTTTATTCTTACTTTCATAGTTCTGATGCCCAGAATGATTCTCACTATTTCTTTTATTTGATTCAATTCAGAATAGCCCAACCCAATCATTAAGAAGATTGGGTTGCTTCAGATTTATTGGTACCTGTTTGAGCCACACTCAGAACCCAGATTTTGAGAAAAAAGATGACAGTCTTTTTTTTTTTATAGGCCCTACGGGTTCTCAAAATAAAGTATCGACAGACCTAGCCCTTGCCTATGCTTTTGCGGGACAAGGATTCGTCAAGTTCGATCAACAGGATTAAGAAATTCTAAGTCTTTTTTTGTTGATCAGGCGACACCCAGATTCGAACTGGGGATAAAGGATTTGCAGTCCCCCGCCTTACCACTTGGCCATGCCGCCAAATTCCATCCAAAATGGATAAAGAAATTATATATTCTTATCTTTCTAGAATTTATAGAATCCTATTTATTATTTCTTTCTTATTATTCTATTTCTATTCCTCTCCTCATTTTGTTTTGATTTGAATTTTTTCCTTTCTGAATTCCTTTTATTTTTGGATCTTGAATCCCATTGTACTTATCTTTTTCCAAAAAAGAATTCCTCCTTTTTATTGGATCCTGTTTCTATTCTTTTCTTCGATTTATTTTATCTCAAAACACGCGTCGCTTAAAAACTTACCTTCTCTTTTCACTTTTCTCTAGATTTGATAGAAAAGTGAAAAGATTCCCAGCCCCGGTCACAGCACAGACTGTAAAATGCAGGGCAATTTAGAATAATTCACTCTTTCTTTCATTAACTATTTACTTATTACTCTTTTACTCTTACTTACTTTTCTTACTTTGAATTAGCGAACAGCTCTTAATTTTGTATCTCCATTTGTATTATCTTAATGGATGCAAAATCCAATTGATTTACGACTAATAATTATCAATTACATTATTAATTATAATTATATAATTATAAGAAAATATATGTGTATATGTAAACCCCAGAACAGTGTAAACTCCAGAACAGATCTTTTTATACGTGGATACCGAGCCCGGGTCTATTTCTTATGCACATATCCTATCCCTATATAGGATCATCGTGCTTGAATATTTCATTGAATATGAATAGAAGATAGACATTATGATAGAGTGCGACCGAACCTATGTTGCACCAAGTTCAATTATGATAAAAGATGTGATATACGGATAGCTAGATAGCTATATTGGCATGTACTTCCTAAAGATGACTCCTATGACTATATACGTACGCAATTCCATTGTATTTTATAAATTCTACTACCAAACAAAAAAAGATTTGCGAATTCCTTTTTGAACATTAAATTGCGTGTGCTAAAAAAAGAGAAACTATATGCTGTTTTCTTCTGTTTTTATTTTATCTTATTCATAGAGAGCAGATTCAATCCTGAATTCATTGATTTTTTATTTTTTTGTACCCTGATCGTAATATCATAATAAAAGAATTAGGTATAAATTGGATCAATTTAGATATCCGATAAAAGACTCCATCAGCCTAAGTGACAGAATTTTTCCCAGGAATGCTTTATCAATTTCCATTTCTTTCTATTTGTACCTGGCTCAAGCTCAAATTTGAATTTGCATCGAAAATGCCCTCCATTTCTCTGTCTTGCTTCCGTTCATATGTATGATATATATGGATGGAGTTGACTAAAATTTTATGTGATTCAGTAAACAGAATATCCATTCCATCATTGCTAGATCAATAGGTAGGGTTCGATGAATAGTGAGCCAAGCCAATAATGGGATTTTTTCAATAAAGAGGAAACTTCAGATTAAGATGCTCCAGAATGGAAATGAGGGAATGTCCACAATACCTGGATTTAGTCAGATACAATTTGAGGGATTTTGTAGGTTCATTAATCAGGGCTTGACGGAAGAATTTCATAAGTTTCAAAAAATTGAAGATAGAGATCAAGAAATTGAATTTCAATTATTTGTGGAAACATATCAATTGGTAGAGCCCTTGATAAAAGAAAGAGATGCTGTGTATGAATCACTCACATATTCTTCTGAATTATATGTACCCGCGGTCTTAATTTGGAAAACCGGTAGAAATATGCAAGAACAAACCGTTTTTATTGGAAACATCCCTATAATGAATTCTTTTGGAACCTCTATAGTAAATGGAATATACCGAATTTTGATCAACCAAATATTGCAAAGTCCCGGTATTTACTACCGTTCAGAATTGGAACATAACGGAATTTCTGTCTATACCAGTACTATAATATCGGATTGGGGGGGAAGGTCGGAATTAGAAATTGATAGAAAAGCAAGGATATGGGCCCGTGTAAGTAGAAAACAAAAAATATCTATTCTAGTTCTATCATCAGCTATGGGTTCGAATATAAGAGAAATTCTAGATAATGTTTGTTACCCTGAGATTTTCTTGTCTTTCCCGAATGATAAAGAGAAAAAAAATATTGGGTCAAAAGAAAGTGCTATTTTGGAGTTTTATCAACAATTTGCCTGTGTAGGGGGGGATCCGGTATTTTCTGAGTCCTTATGCAAGGAATTACAAAAGAAATTTTTTCAACAAAGATGTGAATTAGGAAAGATTGGTCGACGAAATATGAACCGGAGACTGAATCTTGATATACCCCAAAACAATACTTTTTTGTTACCACGAGATCTATTGGCTGCTGTGGATCATTTGATTGGAATGAAATTGGGAATGGGTACACTTGACGATATGAATCACTTGAAAAATAAACGTATTCGTTCTGTAGCAGATCTATTACAGGATCAATTCGGATTGGCTCTTGTTCGTTTAGAAAATACGGTTCGAGGAACTATATGTGGAGCAATCAGGCATAAATTGATACCGACTCCTCAAAATTTGGTAACTTCAACTTCATTAACAACTACTTATGAATCGTTTTTTGGCCTACACCCTTTATCTCAAGTTTTGGATCGAACTAATCCGTTGACACAAATTGTTCATGGGCGAAAATGGAGTTATTTGGGTCCTGGAGGATTGACGGGGCGAACTGCTAGTTTTCGGATACGAGATATCCACCCGAGTCACTATGGACGTATTTGTCCTATTGACACGTCCGAAGGAATCAATGTTGGACTTATCGGATCATTAGCTATTCATGTGAAGGTTGGTTATTGGGGATCTATAGAGAGTCCGTTTTATAAATTATCTGAGAGATCAAAAGAGGCACAGATGGTTTATTTATCACCAAATAGAGATGAATATTATATGGTAGCAGCAGGAAATTCTTTGGCCTTGAATCGGGGTATTCAAGAACAACAGGTTGTTCCTGCTCGATATCGTCAAGAATTCCTGACTATTGCATGGGAAGAGATTCATCTTAGAAGCATTTTTCCCTTCCAATATTTTTCGATTGGAGCTTCCCTCATTCCTTTTATCGAGCATAATGATGCGAATCGAGCTTTAATGAGTTCTAATATGCAGCGCCAAGCAGTTCCCCTTTCTCGGTCCGAGAAGTGCATTGTTGGAACTGGGTTGGAAGGCCAAACGGCTCTAGATTCGGGGATTTCAGCTATAGCCGAACGCAAGGGAAAAATCATTTATACTGATACTCAAAAGATCATTTTCTCAAGTAATGGGGATACTCTAAGCATTCCATTAGTTATGTATCAACGTTCCAACAAAAATACTTGTATGCATCAAAAAACTCAGGTTAAGCGGGGTAAATACATTAAAAAGGGACAAATTCTAGCGGGTGGTGCGGCTACAGATGGTGGGGAACTCGCTTTAGGAAAAAATGTATTAGTAGCTTATATGCCATGGGAAGGTTACAATTTTGAAGACGCAGTACTAATTAGCGAACGTCTGGTCTATGAAGATATTTATACTTCTTTTCACATCCGGAAATATGAAATTCAGACTCATGTAACAAGCCAAGGTCCTGAAAGAATCACTAAGGATATTCCGCATTTAGAGGCTCGTTTACTCCGAAATTTAGACAGAAATGGAATTGTGATGCTGGGATCTTGGATAGAAACAGGTGATATCTTAGTAGGTAAATTAACACCTCAGACAGCGAGCGAATCTTCATATGCCCCGGAGGATAGATTATTACGAGCTATACTTGGCATTCAGGTATCCACTTCAAAAGAAACTTCTCTAAGACTACCTATAGGGGGAAGGGGTCGAGTTATTGATGTGAGATGGATCCATAGAAAGGGGGTTTCCAATTATAATCCAGAAAGGATTCGTGTATATATTTCACAGAAACGTGAAATCAAAGTAGGTGATAAAGTAGCTGGAAGGCATGGGAATAAGGGTATAATTTCTAAGATTTTGTCTAGACAAGATATGCCCTATTTGCAAGATGGAACGCCCGTTGATATGGTATTCAATCCATTAGGAGTCCCCTCACGAATGAATGTGGGACAGATATTTGAATGTTCGCTCGGGTTAGCGGGGGATCTGCTAAAGAAACATTATAGAATAGGGCCCTTTGATGAGAGATATGAGCAAGAGGCCTCAAGAAAACTAGTGTTTTCTGAATTATATGAAGCCAGTAAGCAAACAAGAAATCCATGGGTATTTGAACCCGAATATCCGGGAAAAAGCAGAATCTTTGATGGAAGAACAGGAGATCTTTTTGAACAACCTGTTCTAATAGGAAAGTCCTATATCCTAAAATTAATTCATCAAGTTGATGATAAAATCCATGGACGTTCCAGTGGGCATTACGCACTTGTTACACAACAACCCCTTAGAGGGAGGGCCAAACAAGGGGGACAAAGAGTAGGAGAAATGGAAGTTTGGGCTCTAGAGGGATTTGGTGTTGCTCATATTTTACAAGAGATGCTTACTTATAAATCTGATCATATTAGAGCTCGTCAAGAAGTACTTGGTGCTACGATTATTGGATCAACAGTACCTAACCCAGAGGGTGCTCCAGAATCTTTTCGATTGCTCGTTCGAGAACTACGATCTTTGGCCCTGGAACTGAATCATTTCCTTGTATCTGAAAAGAACTTCCAGATGAATAGGAAGGAAGCTTGATCTCAATGAATCAGAATTTCTATTCTATGATCGACCAGTATAAACATCAACAACTTCGAATTGGACCAGTTTCCCCTCAACAAATCAGGGCTTGGGCAAAAAGAATTCTACCCAATGGAGAGATAGTTGGAGAGGTGACAAAACCCTATACTTTTCATTATAAAACTAATAAACCGGAGAAAGATGGATTGTTTTGTGAAAGAATTTCTGGACCCATAAAAAGTGGGATTTGTGCTTGTGGAAATTACCGAGGGATTGGGGCTGAAAAAGAAGACCCGAAATATTGTGAAGAATGCGGGGTGGAATTTGTTGATTCTCGGATACGAAGGTACCAAATGGGATACATCAAACTGACATGTCCAGTGACTCATGTATGGTATTTGAAACGTCTTCCTAGTTATATTGCGAATCTTTTAGATAAGCCCCTTAGGGAATTAGAGGGCCTAGTATATTGCGATGTGTGATTTGATCGAGATTTTCATTTGACAGATTTGGACTGAGAAACTGTCATCCCATTTAATCTGATTGGGATGCCCCCGGCTCTGACATGTATCTTGGGAGGAGGAACATGAAGCTCAGAATTATGGGTGCATTCAAGACTTCAAAATGGAAGAAAAGGGGAATTGATCCATGGTCGATTCCGTAACAGATAATATAGGAATAGTTAGTTATACCTCGTGAAAAAAAGACTTTTTGTGGAATTAGACATTCCATTTCTTTGAGAAAGAAAATCTCAAGCACAAGTGAATATGGCATGGTTACGGGAGCTTATCTATCGCATATATGCTTCAAGGGATATCATGGCACATAACCATCGAGGTGAGTAGAGACCTAAAAAAGATCGAATGGAACAATACAATATATAGACAAATAAATCCTTTATGAGTCCCACAATATTCCTTTCAGGGGATTCATCATTTGAGGGGAAGTAGACTACTCAATAACTTCACATTTCCTTTTTTTCGTAAACAACATAAAAGAAAGGAAAAAGGGTTAGAGTGAAAATAAGAAAAAAAAAGATAAGAATGAATCAATGAAAGGCTGGTCCTTACTGGGAACTTGAGTAAAGAGTAGCTTTTTGTAGGGTTTTCTCGAACAAAGTTTAAAAAGAAGAAGAACCCCTTTCTTTATTTGGTGTAACTACTTGAGCCGGATGAGAGGAAACCTTCACGTCCGATTGTGAGGGGGGGAATCCAAT